TTGGTAGATATAAAAAATTCAAAATAAAAATCTAAGACGAAACAACTTAAACATTTTGATTGTTGTGCTGGATCCGCAATTAAGCCTATGGATCCATCCTTAGGATTGGTGTATTCGTTTAATATATTATATCCCGTAGCGTCGTTTCAGATCATGGATCGAGCCAAGTATCACAACTTCTTCTACCCATCCTGTATATTGTCCTTTTTGTTCTGTCTTGGAATACAAATTTATTAGTAGACGATATTTTACGAAAAAAGTTCTTCATATTCATAGGGAGAACAACTATTTTTTTTTTTTATGTGAATTTTACACAACAGGTGAGAAACCGCTATTTAGAAATTAATAATTTAATTGAAAAAAAAATTATCTTTTGCGAGAACCCTAAGTATCACTTCACTATATATAACGGAACCCTTTTTTTTCAAGACCCAAGTTAATAATCCGAGTGATTGGATTTAGATCCGTATTCTGATAGGAAATGAGATATTCAAATGATTTTTTATCGAATGACTATTCATCTATTGTATTTTCATGTAAATAGGGGCAAGAAAGCTCTATGGAAAAAAGATGGTTAAATTTGATGTTTTCTAACGGGGAGTTAGAATACAGGTGTAGGCTAAGTAAATCAATCGATAGTCTTGGTCCTATTGAAAATACCAGTGTAAGTGAAGGATCAATTATAAATGATATGAATAAAAACATTCCTAGTCATAGTGATAGTGACGATTCTAGTTACAGTACTGTTGATGATTTAGTCGGCATTCGGAATTTCGTATCTGATGACACTTTTTTAGTTAGGGATAGTAATAGCAGCAGTTTTTCCATATATTTGGATATTGAAAAGAAAATTTTTGAGATTGACAATAATCCTTCTTTTGTAAGTGAACTAGAAAGTTCTTTTTATAGTTTTCATAACTCTACTTATCAAAATAATGTATCTAAGAGTGATGATTCACACTATGATCGTTACATGTATGATACTAAATATAGTTGGAATAATCACATTAATAGTTGCATTGACAGTTATCTTCGGGCTGAAATCTGTATTGATAGTTACATTTTAAGTGGTAGTCACAATTACAGTGACAGTTACATTTATAGTTACATTTGTGGTGAAGGTGGAAATAGTAGTGAAAGTGAGAGTTCCAGTATAAGAACTAGCACGGATGGAAGTGATTTAACTAGAACAGAAAGTTCTAATGATCTAGATGTAACCCCAAAATACAGGCATTTGTGGGTTCAATGCGAAAATTGTTACGGATTAAATTATAAGAAATTTTTGAAATCAAAAATGAATATTTGTGAACAATGTGGATACCATTTGAAAATGAGTAGTTCAGATAGAATCGAACTTTCGATTGATCCAGGTACTTGGGACCCTATGGATGAAGAGATGGTTTCTTTGGATCCCATTGAATTTCATTCGGAAGAGGAACCTTATAAAGATCGTATTGATTCTTATCAAAGAAAGACAGGATTAACTGAGGCTATTCAAACAGGCACAGGTAAATTGAATGCTATTCCTGTCGCAATTGGGGTTATGGATTTTCAGTTTATGGGGGGTAGTATGGGATCCGTAGTAGGCGAGAAAATCACCCGTTTGATCGAGTATGCTACCAATCAATTTTTACCTCTTATTTTAGTGTGTGCTTCTGGAGGAGCACGCATGCAAGAAGGAAGTCTGAGCTTGATGCAAATGGCAAAAATATCTTCCGCTTTATATGATTATCAATCAAATAAAAAATTATTCTATGTATCAATCCTTACATCTCCTACTACTGGCGGGGTGACAGCTAGTTTTGGTATGTTGGGGGATATCATTATTGCCGAACCCAATGCCTACATCGCATTTGCGGGTAAAAGAGTAATTGAACAAACATTGAATAAGACAGTCCCTGAGGGTTCACAGGCGGCTGAATATTTATTCCATAAGGGCTTATTCGATCTAATCGTACCACGTAATCCTTTAAAAGGTGTTTTGAGTGAGTTATTTCAACTCCACGCTTTCGTTCCCTCGAATCAAAATTGAATCAAGTAAAGCCTTACTTAAAAAAAGAAAATAAGTATTTTATTTGTGACGAATAAGTAGTTATTTAGTTTATAGGAATCAAAGTCAAAATCCGAAGAATGGATTTTTCTTTGGTAACATAAGATTTAATTGTAGAAAGAATCATGCGGAGAAATTTTTTTACCGATATTCCTGATTAGTAATTAGGAAACCCCTATCAAACAAAATAAACGAGTGAATTTTTTCTTCCGCAAAATTAGGCAAGGGGATTAAAATGAATTTCATGCTCCCTTCTTAGATTACATGTGTATATATAATTCAACTATAGCAAATATCGGCATAGAGTCTTGCATCTTTCTACATCTCTAGTTTTACTAAGAATCACTGTTGTTCAATCGGATTATAACGAACTTTTGGGTAATTTGTAAGAAAATCTTTATTAAATTTTATGAAATTCAAATTATAAGACAAGATAATAAATAAAATAATACCAAAGTCTATTATGATACATATATTTCATGTCGAAAAATGAGTAAGTCCATTTATTTAATTCGCCATTCCTTTTCTATCTATATACTTACGTAGATATTACTTAGTATAATTATATATGAATTATTATAATTATAAGATACCTTTTATAACAATCAATAACAGGTAAAAATATTAATATAACAATTAATATAACAATAAATAACAGGTACAAATATTAAGTCGAGGTATCCATTCTATGACAACTCTCACCAACTTACCCTCTATTTTTGTGCCTTTAGTGGGCCTAGTATTTCCGGCAATTGCAATGGCTTCCTTATCTCTTCATGTTCAAAAAAACAAGATATTTTAAATACGATGGTGCCAAATCTCGTCTTTTTTTTTTCAAAACTTAGACTTTGAGGATAACACAGCTATCTATTTAGTAGACTAGAGTCTAACATGTGGCTTACTCGGAACATAATCGATTATATATGCGTAAACGTGATATCTGAGTAAATGAATTATAAGTATTTGAAAATGTAAAATATATAATAGATCGGGATGGATGCCGACGAATGTTTGAGATGTAAAGTCAATATATCTATATGTATGTAGGTATCTATAGGGAATCATATAAAGGTGATGTTATTATTTTAGATCTAAGCAATTCGATGAATTTCTAGGTTCACATCAAAATAGTGCTAGTTGATTAGAGTTACTTCGGAAATAAAAAAAGTAAAATGGATTTTTGTTATTCTATCAATTCCAATAAAATAAAACGAGATCTAGTATGAGTTGGCGATCAGAACGTATATGGATAGAATTTATAAGAGGATCTCGAAAAATCAGCAATTTCTGCTGGGCCTTTATCCTTTTTTTAGGTTCATTAGGGTTTTTATTGGTTGGAACTTCCAGTTATCTTGGTGCGGATTTGATATCTTTATTTCCGTCTCAGCAAATAATTTTTTTTCCACAGGGGATCGTGATGTCTTTCTATGGGATCGCAGGTCTCTTTATTAGCTCCTATTTGTGGTGCACAATTTTGTGGAATGTAGGTAGCGGTTATGATCGATTCGATAGAAAAGAAGGAATAGTGTGTATTTTTCGTTGGGGGTTTCCTGGAAAAAATCGTCGAATCTTTCTCCGATTCCTTATGAAAGACATTCAGTCCATCAGAATAGAAGTTAAAGAGGGTATTTATGCACGTCGTGTCCTTTATATGGAACTCAGAAGCCAAGGGGCCATTCCCTTGACTCGTACAGATAAGAATCTGACCCCACGAGAAATTGAGCAAAAGGCTGCCGAATTGGCCTATTTCTTACGTGTACCAATTGAAGTATTTTGAAAAATGAAGTTCAGAAGGAATGCTTTCTTAGTTCGTAGCAAAATCGATAAAACTGAAATGAAAGAATACCCTTTTTTCTAGACCATAGTAATAGTATAACTTAACTGGCATTTCTTCAGAATGCTCATTTGAGCCAAAGCAGACGTATACGGAACAGCCAGAAAACAGTCTTTGTCCTAAATTTTTTTTATGCGTCTGTAAATCCACTCCACAGTAACAAAAGTGGCCTCTTTCTTATTTTCTTTCTGTATTATTTCGAAATTCAAGGACTAACCAATGAATCACAAATCAAAAACGAAAAAATGGCAAAAAAGAAAGCATTCATTCCTCTTCTATATCTTGCATCTATAGTATTTTTGCCCTGGTGGATCTCTCTTTCATTTAATAAAAGCCTAGAATCTTGGGTTACTAATTGGTGGAATACCGGGCAATCCGAAATTTTTTTGAATGATATTCAAGAAAAGAGTATTATAAAAAAAGTTATAGAATTAGAGGAACTCTTTCTCTTGGACGAAATGCTAAAGGAATACCCAGAAACACATATACAAAAGCTTGGTATCGGAATCTACAAAGAAAGGATCCAATTGATCAAGATGCACAATGAGGATCGTATCCATACGATTTTGCACTTCTCGACAAATATAATCTGTTTCGTTATTCTAAGTGGTTATTCTATTCTTGGTAATGAAGAACTTGTTATTCTTAACTCTTGGGTTCAAGAGTTCCTATATAACTTAAGCGACACAATAAAAGCTTTTTCTATTCTTTTATTAACTGATTTATGTATAGGATTCCATTCGCCCCATGGTTGGGAACTAATGATTGGTTCTGTCTACAAAGATTTTGGATTTCCTCATAACGATCAAATTATATCCGGTCTTGTTTCCACTTTTCCAGTCATTCTTGACACTATTTTAAAATATTGGATCTTCCGTTATTTAAATCGTGTATCTCCGTCACTTGTAGTGATTTATCATTCAATGAATGACTGAAAAATCAAATGTTTGTTACTTTACTTTGTACATAAGTGAAACATTCCAAATTGTACTTATTCTTTCTACCCATCCAGAAGGATACCTCCTATATTCGAGTAACATTATTTCAGTCAATAGCAGAATCATGGATAGGGAACTATACTAGGGACCTACCCAATTTTATTGTAGAAATTTTTGG